TAGGAACTTTTTTTCTTACTGAATTAATTAAATTCAAATTTTTAAAAGATGAATAAACAGGTTTATAGAAAAGAAATGCGATAAATATTCCAAAAACGACTATACTGACGGAAAAAGTTGCATTTCGAACAAATTCATACCAATCCACAGAAGTAGAAAAACTTTTATGTATAAGATTTATAGATGAATTTAACCATTTGGATAATATATCTAAATCGTTTCCTTCTTGATTGAAGGGAATCCCGATGACTCCAACAAAAAGCGTAAATAAAACCAATAGAAACAGCGGAAATAACATAGTATTGTCTACTTCATAAGGATAGGATAAAGCCTTTTTACTATCAAAATGGGTAATATTCATAAAGGGTCGGGTTACATTATCATTAATTCGACATGTGTTTGTCGACAGAAAAAAAGTACCAGCATTATTATTGATTGGTAATAAAGTTAATAAACTCAGTTGTTGTTTTTTTGTTTTTGGGCTTTCTTTACCCCATAAAGATATAGAATAGAGCAAACTACTTGTTTTTCCACTATAATTTTGAAAGTTAATGTTTAAATGTCCTTCAAAAGTTAGTAAATAGATTCGAAACATATAAAATGCAGTTAAGCCTGCCGTAGAGCAAGCTACTATTCCAACAAGTTGTGAATACAACCAACTATCAGTAAGAATTTCGTCTTTGGACCAAAAACAAGCAAGAGGTGGAATACCACATAGCGAAAGTGTACCTAAAAAAAAAGAAGTTTTTGTAATTGGGACATATTTTCCTAAACCACCCATAAGAACCATATTTTGACTTTTATTTGGAGAATATCCAACAATAGGTTCCATTGAATGAATAATAGATCCAGATCCTAAAAACAATAATGCTTTTGAATAAGCATGAGTAATCAAATGAAACAAAGCCGTTCGATAAGACCCCATACCTAAAGCTAACATCATATATCCCAATTGAGACATTGTAGAATAGGCTAAACTTCGTTTAATATCATTTTGAGCAAGAGCTAAAGTAGCTCCTAATAATAGTGTTATTATACTTAGAAAAGATATGAAATTCATTATGTAAGGTATGACTATGAAAAGGGGAAAAAGTCGAGCTACAAGAAAAATTCCCGCTGCCACCATAGTAGCAGCATGGATAAGAGCTGAAATCGGAGTAGGACCCTCCATAGCATCGGGCAACCATACATGAAGGGGAAATTGCGCCGATTTAGCAACTGCACCAGAAAATAATAAGAAGACACAGAAAGTTCCAAATAAAAAATGGATCTCATTAGTCGAAATTAAGTTATTGAATATTTCGAACAAGTCTCGAAATTCGAAACTACCTGTTAGCCAATAAAGACCTAAAATTCCTAATAATAAACCAAAATCCCCAATACGATTAGTCACAAATGCTTTTTGGCAAGCATTTGCGGCAAGGGGTCGTGTGAACCAAAAACCTATTAATAGATAAGAGCACATTCCAACTAATTCCCAAAAAAAATAAATTTGGATCAAATTTGAACTGGTAACTAATCCCAGCATAGATGCATTGAAAAAACTCATATAAGCAAAAAATCTCAAGTATCCTTGATCATGAAACATATAATTGTCACTATAAATAAGAACTAGAACTCCAATAGTAGTGATTAATATTGACATAATAGAAGTAAGTGGATCCATCAAATAGCCAAACTCTAACGAAAACTCATTATTGATAGTCCAAGACGATATATATTGATAAATAGAACTCCTATTTATTAGTTGAATAGATAGATCGGCTGACACAACCATAACTAGACTTAACAAGAAAACACTAAAAAAAGACCACATACGTCGAAGATTTTTTGTTGCCGTCGGAAAAAAAATAAGCCCTAGTCCTATTCCCATAGGAACTGGAAGTGGAAGGAGAGGTATGATCCATGGATATTGATATGTATGTTCCATACAATTTTTTTTTAATGGTTTCTAATTCACCAGATCCTATCTAATTGGAATTGTAAAAGAACAAAAATAAAGAAAAGATAGGTAAGAACTATAAAATTCTTAGTCTGAATTATTCTCATTGCTTCTTCAATATTCAATACTTCAAATATTCAAATCAAGAAGTACAAATTGGTCAAATAACATAAGGAACTTATTTATGAAACTGGAATACTTACTGTTTTAAATAAAAAACAAATAAAAATGAAAAATTTGAGTATATTTTTTCTTTGAACTAGGCTAATTAATAAAATAAATATTAATAGAAAATTTGATAATAAAATTAGTTATTAGGAGGTAACAGTTGATTTCGTAAATTGGTCAATGAATTTGATTCCAGGTATAACTGACTAAAAAACGTCTAAGCTTTTTTCATTTTAGTAACTTAAATCCACCCTTTCACCTATTCATTTTTCTACTTAGCAACATTTTCTGTAATTTTTTCAGATACCTATTATTTTTTTTTTTTTTTGAGGTTAGTAAGGTATCATCTATGGTGAGATAGATAACGAAGAAGAATTCGTTTTGAGCAAGAGATGTCTTTCACATCCAACGATATTATTGAAAAACCTCTTAAATTTTGAATGGCAGTTCCAAAAAAACGTACTTCTCTGGCAAAAAAGCGTATGCATAAAAGTTTGTGGAAAAGGAAAGGATATTGGGCAGCATTAAAAGCCTTTTCATTAGCTAAATCCCTTTCGACTGGTAATTCAAAAAGTTTTTTTGTACCGACACCTAAATAAGAAAAGATTCAAATAATCGGAATCAGGCAAATCAAATGTTAATTTAGTGTAGAATATGACTACAAAATTATTATTATCTAATGTAATACCTAGTAAAACATACATGGAACTTTTTGACTATTCTATATGGTATAAAAAATCCTAAAAGCAATATTTTGTTACGAACTCAAACTCCCCACCAGAAAGAAGGTTTCAACTCGGTTATTTTGAGTCTGTTTTATCATTTATGAGGTGGGGATTTTGAGTTCCCCCATCGCCCCCTTTCGCACAATCTTTTTTAGGATTTCCTACGTAGGGCTTTTTATTTATTTTTTATTTATAAATACACATAAAAGATCGGAAAAAACCTCTAAGTTCAATAATTGGGGCATTTAATTAACTCATTAAATCTCGACACTTTAATAATAATAGCTTATTATCATTTTAAGTAAGCCGCCATGGTGAAATTGGTAGACACGCTGCTCTTAGGAAGCAGTGCTTGAGCATCTCGGTTCGAGTCCGAGTGGCGGCATATTCTCTTCTAAAAGAGATATAATAAGTCCTATAATGAATTCAATTCCGATACCTTATTTTTAAAATTGATATGATATTTTTTACTGTAGAACATATATTAACTCATATTTCTTTTTCCCTTGTTTCAATTGTAATTACAATTTTTTTGATAAGCTTATTTGTCGATGAAATAATAGGACTCTCAAATTCGTCTGAAAGAGGTCTAATAGCAATTTTTTTCTGTCTAACAGGATTATTACTTATTCGTTGGATTTATTCACAACATTTTCCATTAAGTGATTTATGTGAATCATTAATTTTTCTTGCGTGGAGTTTCTCGATTATTCATATGTTTCCATATAAAAAAAAAAAAAAATTACGCGTAATAACTGCACCGAGTGCTATTTTTACTCAAGCATTTGCCACTTCGAGTCTGTTAACTAAAATGCATCAATCCACAGTAACAGTATTAGTACCGGCTCTTCAATCCCAGTGGTTAATGATGCATGTAAGTATGATGTTATTGGGTTATGCAGCTCTTTTATGTGGAGCATTATTATCAGTATCTCTTCTAGTCGTTATATTTAGAAAAGATATTCAAATTTTTGCTAATAGCCATTTTTTTTTTACTGAGTTATTTTACTTTGGTCAGATCCACTACATGAATAAAAGAAGGAATGTTTTACAAAGCACCTCGTTTGATTCTGCTAAAAATTATTATCGGTCCCAATGGATTCAACAATTGGATCATTGGAGTTATCGTGTTATTAGTCTAGGGTTTCTTTTTTTAACTATAGGAATTCTTTCCGGAGCAGTCTGGGCTAATGAGGCCTGGGGATCATATTGGAATTGGGACCCAAAAGAAACTTGGGCCTTTATTACGTGGACTATATTCGCGATTTATTTACATACTCGAACAAATACAAATCTAAAAGTTGCAAATTCTGCAATTGTAGCTTCTATGGGCTTTATTATAATTTGGATATGCTATTTTGGGGTCAATCTGTTAGGAATAGGGCTACATAGTTATGGTTCATTTCAATTAACATCTACTTGAATAAAAAAAGGTCTACCAATTAGAGATATAAAATGGGGTAGATAAAAAAATCTAAGAAATCTTAGTTGTGAAGTCGTCAAGAGCCATTTGAATCAAGTATTCTATTGATTCAAACGGCTCTCACAAAAGCTAAATATATCCAGTTCGAATTCGGTTTCTATTAATGAATTAAGTTAATATAAGTCAACAGTGCATCTTTTTTATTGTATAACACGCACAATAAAATCTATATATATATATTTTACAAAACTTATCTATAAAAAAAATATTTCCATAAAATACTTTGAACCTTATCAATTGATAATGAAAAAACGAAATCTGGGTAAATACCAATACCTATTATAGGTAAAAAGATGGAGATCGAAATAAATAATTCTCGTGGTCCCGCATCAAAAAAATACGAATTTGGAACATTAAATAGCTTGTATCCATAGAACATCTGGCGTAACATAGATAATAAAAAAATAGGAGTTAATATCATCCCTATTGCCATTACACAAGTAATTAGTACTTTTGTCATTAAAAGATATTTTGGACTAGTAATTAGTCCAAAAAAGACGATTAATTCCGCAACAAAACCACTCATGCCCGGTAATGCAAGTGAAGCCATTGATAATATACTGAACATCGTGAATATTTTGGGCATTAAGATAGCTATCCCACCCATTTCATCGAGATAAACAAGACGTATTCGATCATAACTCGTTCCTGCCAAGAAAAAAAGCCCAGCACCAATAAAACCATGAGAGATTATTTGTAAAAGAACTCCGTTAAGGCCCGTATCCGTAATAGAACCGATTCCTATAATTATGAAACCCATATGCGATATAGAAGAATAGGCTATTCGTTTTTTTAAATTCCGTTGGCTAAGAGATGTTAAAGCTGCATAGATTATTTGGAGCGTACCTATTACTATTAACCATGGAGAAAATATCGAATGAGCGCGGGGTAATAATTCCATATTGATTCGAACCAACCCATATGCTCCCATTTTTAATAAAATTCCAGCTAACAGCATACAAGTACTGTAATGTGCTTCCCCGTGGGTATCGGGTAACCAGGTATGTAGGGGTAGAATCGGTAATTTGACAGCAAAAGCAATAAGAAATAAAATATAGAATATTATTTCCAATGCCACAGGATAGGATTTATTAGCTAATATTTCAAAATTTAATGTTGGTTCCACGGAACCATATAAACCAATACCCAGAACTCCCATTAACAGAAAAATAGAGCCTCCCGCAGTGTACAAAATAAACTTGGTAGCTGAGTATAGACGTTTCTTTCCTCCCCATAATGATACAAGTAAATAAACAGGAATTAATTCTAACTCCCACATGATGAAAAAAAGTAAAAGGTCTCGGGAAGAAAATAATCCTATTTGGCCACTATACATTGCTAACATCAAGAAATGGAAAAATCGTGAATCGCGAGTAACTGGCCAAGCCGCTAAAGTAGCTAAAGTAGTAATAAATCCTGTTAATAAAATAGGTCCTATCGAAAGTCCATCTATTCCTAATCTCCAGTAAAAAGAAAAAAAACGTATCCATTTAGACTCCTCTGCCAGTTGTATTAAAGGGTCGTCGAATCGGAAATGATAACGGAATGCATAGGTCATTAGAAGGAGCTCTAACATACATATACCTATGGTGTACCACCTTATTATTTTATTTCCTTTTTGAGGGAGAAAGAAAATTAAAGAACCGGCCGATATCGGAAAAGCTACAATTAGTGTTAACCAAGGAATAAAGTTCATGGTAAAGATAAGATACACTTAGACCATAAGAAACCCGTACTAAAAAAAGAAATAAAAACTATATATTATTTTAAGCACGGGTTTTTGTCGGTAAAAAAAAAGGATTAGTGCTATTTTTTAAAAACGTATCAATAAGCTAGACCCATGCTACGAGTTGTTTCATGCCATAAATAAACCCGAACACTCAAGAAATCCGTTGGACAGGCAGATTCACATCGTTTACAACCAACACAGTCTTCTGTTCTTGGAGCAGATGCTATTTGTTTAGCTTTACACCCGTCCCACGGTATCATTTCTAATACATCTGTGGGGCAGGCTCGAACACATTGAGTACATCCTATACATGTATCATAAATTTTTACTGAATGTGACATTGAATCTCTAAATTTTTGAACGTCATAAATTTTCAATCTAATAAACTTGTACCTGAATCATGTATTTAGCTATCAGATGAATCAATGATTTACCAAAATTTTGATACAAAAACGATTTATGGATCAGCTTATGCGAAAGAGTCAAGATACTTTTATTTAGTACATCTTCGTAAACAGGGATCGGAATCCATATTTAATATCATACATACTAAGTGGACTTACTGAATAATAATTTTTTTTTGAAAAGATTCAATTTTTAAAATGTATATTATTTATTCAACAAATTTGATTGATTAGTGCGAGTTGATTTTCTATTACGATAAATTGATGAAATAATTGCTAATCCAATAGCTGCTTCAGCGGCTGCAATAGCTATGACAAAAATCGAGAAAATATCCCCTACTAATTGGCGGCTATCGAAAAAATCGGAAAATGTTACGAAGTTTATATTAACTGCATTTAAGATAAGTTCAAGACACATAAGGGCTTTAACCATATTTCGGCTCTTGATCAATCCATAGATACCGATAGAAAATAAATAGGCACTCAAAACAAGTACATATTCGAGCATCATTGACCAACTCCTTATCAATCTTGATTCATTTCAATATGAACAACAACTCAATTTATTCTATTGACTCGAATCTAAAAAGCAAGGAACAAGTACAAAGACCTATAGTGTTAATATTAAGAATAGGTACTAGATTGAATTAAAAGTATTTTGTATCTATGAACGTTTGAAAGCTTTATTACTGACGAGCTACCGCAATTGCCCCTATCAAAGCAACTAAAAGAATTATTGAAATAAGTTCAAATGGAAGAAAAAAATCTGTTGATAAATGAATCCCAATTTGTTGACTATTACTTAGCAAATCTTGTTCTACGATATGATTTGATCTTGTAGTCCAAATAATCCCGTACCATGACGTATCTAGAATAGTAGTAATTAGTGAAACAAAAATACTTGTACAAACTACTGAAGTAACTCCATCTCCAACAGTCCAAAACTGGAAATCTTTGGAATGTTCTGAACCATTAATAAACATCACAGCAAATATGATTAAAACATTTATAGCTCCCACATAAATAAGAAGTTGGGCAGCGGCTACAAAATGGGAATTTGCTAAAATATAGAATAAGGATATACAAACAAGAACTAATCCTAATGAAAAGGCAGAATAAATTGCATTAGTAAATAATACTACTCCTAGCCCTCCTAATATAAGACCTGATCCTAGAAAGATTAACATAAAATCATGTATTGGTCCCGGTAAATCCATTATATATAATATAAAATAAGAAATAAAAAAATAGAAATGTTTCATGACTTTATTGATCAGACCAGGAAAAAGTCAAATTATCCGGGATATTTTAAATTGAAAAAATAGATGTCTATTGATATAGGTCCAATAATTTGGCCAATCTCATTATTTTTTGAGGTTCAACTTGGCAGTTCAAAAAAATTCTTTTAGTTTAGATTAAAAGAGTACATTCGTAATTCTAAATTTTTTTTCTAAAAATAAAACGAGGTTTAGCCATTTTTTATTTGGGTCGTATTCAAAATTGGTCGAATTGTGTAATCGTCAATTAATGCCAATGGTAAACGACCCAAAGCAATTTGATTATAATTCAATTCGTGACGATCATACGTAGAAAGCTCATATTCTTCAGTCATTGATAAACAATTTGTGGGGCAATACTCAACGCAATTACCACAAAATATACAGATTCCAAAATCAATACTGTAATTAAGCAATTGTTTTTTTCGGATCCTAGTTTGTAGTTTCCAATCAACAACAGGTAAATTGATAGGGCATACGCGAACACATACTTCACAAGCAATACATTTATCAAATTCAAAGTGAATTCGACCGCGGAAACGTTCTGATGGAATCAATTTTTCATAAGGATATTGAATCGTTACAGGTAAACGATTTGCGTGGGATAAAGTAATCATAAAACCTTGACCGATGTACCTTGCAGCTCGTACTGTTTGTTGACCATAATTGATGAACCCAGTTACCATAGGGAACATATCGTGAATAGTTATGAATAATTTGATGATTGTTTACTTCTCTTGTTTAAGATAAGTCTAAGTATAGACTCGTGTGGTTAGAGTGAAAGGAGTTGGAACGAGGTTGTTAATAATAAATTACCGAGAGAAATAGGTAAAAGAAATTTCCATCCAAGATTTAATAATTGGTCCATTCTGAGCCGAGGTAAAGTCCATCTTGTTGTAATAGGAATGAACAAAAACAAATAAGTTTTAACTAATGTAATCAAAATACTAATGATTGTTCCAAAGACACCGCCTGCTTTTTCAAAAAGTTCAGGACTTAATATATATGGAATAGAGAGATTCCAACCGCCCAAGTAAAGAACTATTACAAAAATTGAGGAAACTAATAGATTTAGATAGGACGCAACAAAAAATAAACCAAATTTAATCCCGGAATATTCTGTTTGATAACCTGCTACTAATTCTTCTTCTGCTTCTGGTAAATCGAAGGGTAACCTCTCACATTCTGCTAGGGACGAAATTAGAAAACTGATAAACCCTATAGGTTGACGCCACAAATTCCATCCCCAAAAACCATATTTTGACTGTGCTTCAACTATATCAACTGTACTTGAACTATTAGATAATCATAGTCGGGGATAACATTACTGTTACTATCGCTATTACAGAACCGTACATGAGATTTTCACCTCATACGGCTCCTCCAGGAGCCTAAAAAATTTAAGGGCTAGATTAGTATTATTTAACGTGATATATTTGTATGCTAGATAGAGCCAAAATATATTCAAAAGCCCCAAATTAGTCCAATGTAATTCCGTCTGCTATACAAAATTTCTGAATTAATCTTATCCTTTACTTTCATTTTTCAATTTCAATATTTTTTGAGTAATAACTTAATCCGTCAATAAAATACTCCTTTTAATAATATATATAAATATTTCAACCCAGCATTTTCGATTACGAAAAAAATTACATAATTAAATCTTAAAAAAGATCGCTCTTTTGTATTGGAATTGTATTCTTTTATTCGCTCCTATTCTTCTTTTTCGTCTTTCTCAAGGAAAAAAGGGGGGTCCTTTCAAAAAGGATTCTTTCGTTCCTGATAGTTTTTTTGAGTGGATAGGGGCATACTCTGGATCGGAATCGTGGGAAGTAATACCGGATAATTTCTACCAACTTAAAGCCCCAACGGTTGTTCCTTTTATGCATAAATGCTTTTTTGTATAATTTGCATAATCTCTATTACTAATCCTTTGTGTACCTTTGTATTTCTAACCACCCACTCAGTTTTTATCAACTCACTATTATGGTAATCCATACAAAAGTGAAAAACTCATAAAGTTGATTGTTTGTTGTTTTAAACCCGCTTCAAGTCAGGATGATCAATCAACCGATCTTGGGATAAACATTGTGAATTGTTTATATTTGCTTCTGTTTACTCCTTATACCTAGGAAATGAGGCTTACTTTTTTACTGCAAATTTCTAAGCTGTTTTTTTCACTCATAGAACTATCTGATTGGGTTCATCAGTCGGGTTAATGAACAAAAACATGAAGCTATTTCTTTCCAACAAAAAGAAAAATAGGAAAAATGGTTTAACGACTCGCACGTAGAGATATTGATAACACGCATAGAGTTAATGGTATTTCATAACTAATTGATTGAGCAGCAGCCCGTAAACCACCTAAAAAAGAATATTTATTATTTGATCCATATCCTGACATCAGAAGTCCAATCGGAGAAATACTTGAAACGGCAATCCATAAAAAAATACCAATATTGAGATCAGCTAGAACAAGATGATAGCTAAAAGGAATTACTGAATAACTTAATAGAATTGATATGACTGCTATGGCTGGTCCGATATTGAATAAATAAATATCACCTCTAGATGGAAGAAGGTTTTCTTTGAAAAGTAGTTTTGTACCATCTGATAAAGCTTGGAGAATTCCAAAAGGTCCAGCATATTCCGGTCCAATACGTTGTTGTAACCCCGCCGCTATTTCTCTTTCTAACCACACAATTACTAGTACACCTATTGTGATTCCCACTATAACAGTCAAAATTGGGATAAGCATCCATATGATCTCATCCACCTCTTTTAAGGATTCCCATTTTGAAAACCCAGTGATATCTTGTACTTCTGTTGTATCAATTATCATTTCAACGATCAACTTCTCCCATAATGATATCTATACTACCTAGTATCGTCATAATATCAGCCAATTTCATTCTTTTAACTAACTGAGGAAGAATTTGCAAATTGATAAAACCCGGCGGGCGAATTTTCCATCTCCAAGGAAACATTTTCCCGTCACCTAGTAGAAAAATTCCCAATTCGCCCTTTGGGGCTTCGACTCTCGCATAAAGTTCTTGTTTCGACAATTCAAAAGTAGGAGAGGTTTTTTTACTAATGAAGCGATATTCAAAATCATTCCATTGGGAATCGCGTACTTTATCAAAACATCGTATTTCTAAGTTTTCATAAGGTCCTCCCGGAATTCCTTCCAAAGCTTGTTGAATAATTTTGATAGATTCCTCAATTTCACCGATCCTTACTAAATAGCGAGCTAATGAATCTCCTTCTTTTTGCCATTGGACTTCCCAATCAAATTCGTCATAACACTCATAATGATCAACTTTACGAAGATCCCATTCTATTCCGGAAGCTCGCAGCATTGGGCCCGACAAACCCCAATTTAATGCATCTTCTCCACTCATAATTCCTACTCCCTCAACACGTTCTAAAAAAATGGGATTGCGTGTAATAAGTTTTTGATATTCCTCAATTCCGGTTAAAAAATAGTCACAGAAATCACTGCATTTATCTATCCACCCATGCGGTAAATCAGCGGCAACTCCGCCGATACGAAAAAAATTATGCATTAATCTCATACCGGTAGCAGATTCAAACAGATCATAGACTAATTCTCGTTCTCGGAAAATGTAAAAGAAGGGAGTTTGCGCACCAATATCTGCCATAAAAGGGCCAAGCCATAATAAATGAGAAGCTATACGGCTTAATTCTAACATAATTATTCTTATATAACTGGCCCGTTTAGGTACTTGAATATTTCCTAACTGTTCCGGTGCATTTACGGTTATGGCCTCGGTGAACATAGTAGCTAAATAATCCCAACGAGTTACATAAGGTAAATATTGTATAATTGTTCTATTTTCTGCAATTTTTTCCATCCCTCTGTGTAAATACCCCAATATTGGTTCACAGTCAACAACATCTTCACCATCGAGAGTAATGATGAGTCGAAGAACACCGTGCATTGATGGGTGATGAGGGCCCATATTTACTACCATAAGCTCATTTCTTATAATTGGTACATTCATAGGTTGTTCCTTGATTCAGTTTTCTAGGAATTGCCGAAAACAAAAAAATTAATCAATGTAAGTTCTTGAAATTAACGAATTTTCGGTTCCCGAATATCCAGTCGATCAATTAATTCTTTATAACGTATTCCATTTTTTTTTGACAAATAAGCCAGCAGGCGTTGACGTTTTCCCAGAATTTTCTTTAGACCTCTCTGAGATAAATAATCTTTTCTGTGCAATTCCAAATGTGAAGTAAGTCTTCGGATTTGCTGAGTGAAATTCACTACTTGAAATTCAACGGATCCCGTGGTTTCATCTTTTTTTTCTTGTTTTTGGGAAATAACTAAGTAAACGGAATTTTTTAGCATAAAAGCAAATCGTCTCCAACTTTTTAAAAATATGAATTTTATGGATCAGTAATAATAATGTTGGACATTTTAGTCTGGTATATTTTTTTCATTATGGGCTTTTTAGTTTTATTAAAATTTTGAAAAAAAAAATATATATATATATATAATACTCCAACTCCATCTCATATTTGATTCATTCTCTAGAAAAATATCTTATCATGTGTTTGATAAATTTAGAATTATGGATACATATGTATTCTTAACATACTGAAAAAACTCCCAGTATTGGTATTAAACCAATAACGATTCATACAAACTAAATCCTCTAATTGACAAGTTGGCCAAAGAAAAAACTTTAATCTATCAAGATGGTTGCTTTCAACCAAAACTGGACCATAAATTTTTACATTTGTTCTATTGTCGAATACCAGATTTAGATCTATACCTTTGGTTTTTTTTGAATTGAAGGAAATTATAATTCTTAACTCTTTTCGGCGTCGCGACGATAAAATAGTTTCAAGAACAAACAAACTATAATTTTTTCTGTCTAGATTTTCAACAATTTTTTGCTCTTGTGCAAGGGATTTTGAAAAATGCATTTTTTCTGGATACTCTGAATTATTTTGATAATTCTTCTTCGGAACTAAAGAAATATGTATGGTTTGATACATAAGAAATTGTCCAGGATTTTTTATAGACATACGAACAGGTTCAATAAAGAATACTCCCCTTTCCATCCAGTCTGTAACATACTTATGACTCGGCATTATATCTAGATTTATTGCTCCTCTTTGAATAGCGGATAGAGCACTTTCTCTTGGATTTCGTAAGCTAAGCAGGAGACAATATACTTTGATATTTTTCATTAGTGTTAAATTGAAAACAAAAGACCATCTCAATTGAACAAGCAAATGACTTGTTAGTAAAAAATCGAGGTCTTCTTCTCTATTGTTTTCGTTTATACATTTTTTTATGTCTGATTCCACACTATAGACTAAAAAATCATCCCAGTCTGAAACATTTTTTTCTTGGTTTAAGAGAACGGATACAAGATTCCATTTTTGCTTTAGAGCAATATTAGTTTTATCACTCAAACGGTTCTTTTCATTCAAATTGAAAAGAAGTGATTTCATTGGTATGATCCAGAGTTTTAGTTTATATACATTATAAAGGAGTATCAATTCTGGTAAGAACCAAAGTTTTTCATTCAAAATAGCAAATTCTTCATTCATTCCTAGCCAATTCAAAAAGTTTTGAATCCTGGGGTTAGTTTGGGGAGTTTGGTGAGTTGTCAACTCAATAAGAGGGGTCTTATTGAGTTGTTCAATTAGTTGATAATTACGTATCTTAGTATTCTGAGGATTGGTCTGGATCCAGCCTTCAATATCGACCCTTTTTCTAAGACACAAATGGAGAATTCTGTAATAAAAAAAAGATTTATACATATCTGTAATAACTTTTTCCTCTAAAGAATTGTTATCTCCGAGGAGAAAAAGTCTTTTTTTATTTGTATTGTAATTATAGGATATTTTTTGATTGTTGTTTACTTGTGATGGTAAAACAAAAATATCCGAACTAATAGATTTATACGATAAGAGATCATTTCGATAATTTTTTTGGAAATTTCCTTTGTGATTTGATAATGAGTTTAATCCAGAATCAGTAATTTGCTTTTCATAACGAATTAACCCATCTTTTTCATATAAATCCCATTTTGTTACTAAATCTGTTTTTTCATTTTGTCTTATAGACTGGCGATTCCCGTTTTTTTTCCATTTTTTCGGTACCAATCCCGACCATCTAATATAAGATATCTTAGATTGATAACGATTCTGTAACCAGACTTTCCATTGAGTTATTCCCGAAGTAAGAAGTTTCTTATCTGTTAATTCCAAATCAAATATTCTTTGTAGGTCAAAATTATCCTTTAGTTTAGTGTTAGTAAAAAGAGTTATTGCATGATATTGAAGGGTGGATCTGAATTTTAAATGGTATAAGTTAAAAAAGCGGCTTTGTGCTAATTTATACCCTACATATGTTTGTGATAACGAGGATAAGTCAAAAAATAATTTTGAATTTTTATTATTAATATAAAAAGAGGACTGTCTAAAGTTTCTAAATTCGATGTTTGTTTCTTTTTTGTTTGCTTCATTATTGTAATTGGACTTAGCAATTTTGTTTTTTTGTGATTCAAAATCAACAACAAGTTGTCCTTTGATCCTTATTATATTAATAACTAGGAAGATATAACTGTATATTCTTACAATAAAAAATTTTATAAAATACTGCGAGTTAAAGATTAATCGAGAAATGGTTTTTTTTACTATTTGACAAATCGTTTTTATTTTTTTTAATTCTAATCTTGTTACGGCATGCCTTTTTTTGTTAACCCTATTATCAGGAGTTCGAAAATATTTTTTCTTCTCATTGATTCTTTTTTCTAATTGATTTCGGATTGTGCTTGTTCTAATAGTTATATCTTGCATTTTTTTTTCTGTTACCGACTGTTTTGTCCAATTTTTAGATCGAGTTGGAATGGGCGATTCGCGAATTATCTGATTGTTTTTTATCAAATCTTTTTCGTTTTTAGTTTCATCCCATTTATCTAGTTCGCTCAATCCAAATAAAAGAATTCTATTTTTTTTTTTTGAGGGGCCGTGGCCGTTTATTAGTCTCGTTAGAACTAGACCCCTTTTGTTAATCCAGTTTTTAATTTCTTTGAATATTTTCAAAATTAAAAAACAATTGGTTTTCAATTTTATCATTTTTTTTATAAGTTCTTTTAAAATGGGTACAAAAAAAGAAAGTTGGTTTTGGGGTGAACCAAAAGGCTCTTTGGTTGGCCTCCCCCACACAGTTAAAAAACTATATTTTTTTTTGTTTTTTTGTTTCAATTGATCCATTTGAGGGAATTCGGGTTTCGATCTATGCCAAGGTTTCAGATAGAACGGAAATAGGATTTTTATTTGAATACCTTCACTTAACCAGTTTTTTGGCAAGTCTTTTTCGGATAATTGAACACCACTATAAGTGCATTTAACATGCGTTTCTTTATTCCAATTTTCAAAATCTTCGGACCATTCAGGAAATTGAAATAATAGGATACGGCCGATATTTTTAGCTATTATCAATGAGGGTAATATAATATATTTCCTAAGAGTTGATTGTATTATTAATATACAACTCCTTGTTATTTGAGAAGTTAGAATACCGTTGGGAGGTTCTGCTGCTGTTTCAATCCCTATTGTTGCTTCTCTTTTATACTTCTCATTTTTATCCTTTTTTTCTGAAAGCTCAAATTGGTTAGTTTTTTTCATCCAATTTCGTAAAATGAGTTTAATCAGTGCAAAGATATCAAAATAAGAAAGAATTGATTTATCAAGTCTATACAAGAAAAGTGGGGAATGTGCATTTGCTTGAGACAGTTTTAAAATAGGTATTTTACGCCTTTGAGCGCGCATAGAGCCCATGATTATATTTCGACGAAAATCAGGTTGTTGTGAATAATGCATCAAATAAAATTGTTCTGGTTCGTAATCGTAATTAGTATAAGTGGGCTCATTTATAGTAAAAACTACTCCAAATCTTGATTTTCTTGACCGCATTCCAGGATCGTCTAATACGACTGCTTCGTATTCTCTTTCTTGTCGTTCAAACTCATCAATTAATTTATATGACCGTCGAGGTATTTTTTTTCGAATTTCTTTTATTCCCACAGATAATGCTTTTTTTTTATTATCAGATATATTTATTATATCTTCAAATTCTATAAAATTATTAAAAAGAATAAGAGCATATATTTTATTTATAAAAGTCGTCTCCGGACGTTTTTTTATGGAACTTTCACTAAAGAGTGATAATAAAAATATTCTTTTTGTGGGTCCACGATAGGGACCATTTAAGAAGGGATCTATTTTGTTTCCTAAATATTCTTTTTGATCAATACGCAATCTAGTTAATACATTGAGCCAATGAAATCTTTTTTCTACCCCCCCTAGTCTATTTATAAACTCAGTTCTTAGTTTGTTTTTATCTTGTTCAATTTTATAAATCCATGAATTTGTTAGTTGATCAAAGATTGAATCTACCGATTCTACTGATTCTAGTAATTTGAAAAAATGTATCTTTCTTTCTAGCATTTCAAAAAACGTTTTTAAACTGGGTGGATAAGTAAACGATATTTTTTTTTTTTCATTATCTTGACACGAAAAAAAAAAATATTGTGACATTTCATTTATTATACTATTTTCAAATTTATTGTTTTTTAAATAGCGAAACGGGCGTTTCCATCGTTTATAATCGAAAAGAAGAGTCACAAGAAAGAAGTTTGTATTTACTACTTTCTTTTCTTTTTTTTTAAGTATTTCTAACTTCGAAGTTTCTTGATTTCCATCCAGATAAGAAGTTTCATAAACTGGGCTATTTTGATAGCATGTCTCTTTAAAGTGAAAGTCGAATTCATCCTTTGTTTTTTCTTTTCCGTTCACTCGGATCTCTTCCGTTTCATCTTCATCGATTTTGTCCGGATCCTCCTTTTCTTCCGAAAAAAGGGAAGGAGAAGGATCTTCTTCGGTGGATCCCTCTTGTTCCTCTTCCTCTTTAGTCCACTTCGTTTCGGAAGTTTTTTCTATTTCTACATCTGTTTCTTCTCTGCTTTCCTCCCTTTCTTCCGTTACTGAGGTTTCTTTGAGAACCATGGATGACGGTATTCTGCCTAAATAGTAGACACAGGTAATAAATAAGAAAATACTAAAGATTCGAGCCATAGAATTTCTCACTTCTGACACAAGGTACTTATTAGATCGAATAAGTACATTAGATCTAATAGAGTGATTTTGCCGTATCCAGACTAATACCAGCCCAACCCATTGCATGAATAAAACGTGACCAATTAACCAACCAACAAAACTACTTGTTACAAATAACATCTTGTTGTTGCATCGAAACATATAAATGTTGACTAATCTGGCTAACATTGAACTTGGTAAAAGAAAATAGTTGAATAATTGAAAAATGAGATTATTCAGGAATACACATTGAATGCTGAGATTACGCATTGAATTTCTGTTAGTAGATCTAGAATCAAAAAAGTGTTTTTGATTGTTCCAGAAGAAATGAAACAAAAGATGGGGGAGAGCTAGGACAGTTATTGTATGAGGTCTACCCAATGCTAGATGCAGAGGCGCATAATAGATCGATATGAGCATCATGAGCTGTCCCGCAATAAAACCAGTTGTTGCTGATACCTTCTTCTCGGTTCCTTCTTCCATAACCTGAGCTCGGAGAAGGAAGAGATAAGAGGGCCCTATGGAGAATGTGGTCAGAAATCCATAATAGAGTCCGACCACAACGACCGAATTGATTATCTTCATGCATAAGGCTACTAGATTACCTAGTAGAAAAGATGTTAAAATC